AACTGTACAAGTTAACAATAACATTGATTAAATGAAAGAAAGAAGGGCTCCGGTGTATAGAGAAGACCTCACCGTTTAAGAAGTAACCATAGAAACGATGGAACCCACTATATCCATTTATATTTATTACTTTTTTATTTACTATGTGTTTTTAATACCTAGTATCAATACAATTTTTTTTTTTATAGGTGAAATGCCTAGAAAAAAAAGAAAAAATCGTGGTCGGGAAGGTTATAATAGCAAAAGCCATTGGAATTTTTATTTTATACATTGGAAGAATCCGTTTTGTTATTAATAGACTAGGACACGGGAAGAGAATAACTGAAAGAAAGGAAATCGATTAGTTATTCATCAAAGTTTCATTTATTCAATGACCAGAATTAAACGAGGGTATATAGCTCGAAGACGTAGAACAAAAATTCGTTTATTTGCATCAACCTTTCGAGGGGCTCATTCAAGACTTACTCGTACTATTACTCAACAGAAAATAAGAGCCTTGGTTTCGGCTCATCGGGATAGAGGTAGACAAAAGAGAGATTTTCGTCGTTTGTGGATCACTCGGATAAATGCAGTAATTCGCGAGAATAAAGTATACTTTAGTTATAGCAAATTTATACACAATCTGTACAAGAGACAGTTGCTTCTTAATCGTAAAATACTTGCACAAATAGCTATATTAAATAAGAGTTGTCTTTATATGATTTCCAATGAGATCATAAAATAAAGAGATTGGAAGGAATCCGTTGGAATAGTTTAAATGGAGTTCCCTGGAGAATGAACTCTGGGAAGGTAGAGTAGAAATTAGTATGATAAAATATGATAAAGTCATCAAAATGAAGAAACACATTCAATAAAAAATATTTATTCTTCTTCTCCAATTTTTTTTTTTCTTACGACACGACTCTCGATTTTCTGATTTTTCGAACAAAAAAAAACGTCAATCCGCATTTGAGTTTGTATTAGAATTTTATTTTGATTCAATTGAAGAGTCAGCCTATTTTTTTCTGGTTCTAAGACCAGCAGTTCTAGCGGTTGACTCGCTTCTTTCAAATTGTTTCTCATTATTAAGAAAAGGTAACGGAGATAAAATACGAGCTTGTTTTATAGCAATAGTAATTAATCGTTGTTGTTTTAAGGTCAACCTATTTACCCGTCTAGATAATATTTTTCCTTGTTCGCTAATAAATCGACTAATTAAACTCATGTTTCTATAATCAATTCGATCCCCCGATTGGATCGGAGGCAAACGCCTACGAAAAGATCGCTTGGATTTAAGAAGGATTCGCTTGGATTTATCCATGGTTTGTTTATTCCTTATCCTGAAAATCCCAATCCTATTTCTTAATTCTACATCATGTTTGATCCGATCGAAATAGGAATTGGGTTTGTTTATATTTAAATAAATATATGTTATATATATTGTTATATATAATATGTAATTTTTCATCTTCCTTGGAAGACTGACACACGAGCGGTCGGTTCGATCTATTTCTTTATCTCCCCATGAATCGTATGTTTGTAACAACAGGGACAGAATTTTCTCAATTCCAATCGACCAGGCGTATTGTGTCGATTCTTTTGAGTAATATATCTGGAAATGCCCGTTGATTCCTTATTAACACGATTTCGAAGACAACTGGTACATTCCAAAATAACTGTTACTCGGACATCCTTACCCTTGGCCATGAACCTCCTTTGGTTTTTGATTCACTCAATTCTTTAATTTTCCGATCCGAAGCAAGGAAGAATAAAGGAAAAAAAAAATAGAAGCAGGTAACTCGAAATCAAATTATAAAAGAAAGATTTCGTTGCAATCAATATAGTAATAAAATTAATATAGTAATAATAAGTAATATAATGATTTCTAACTATATTTATAATTAAGAATTGCCGGACAGTATTTTCAGTTAAGTATCTTGTATGATATTGTTGCCCCAACCATCACATTTTCATTTCCACTCTATTATTAATTTGAGCCTGGGCCCGAGTTCATAGTTTCACTGAGGGCGAAACCGCTTTTTCTTTGTTTTTTTTTTTTAGAATAAGTTATTCTAAAAAAAAAAACAAAGAAAAAAAGAAGGGAAGGATAGGGATTAGTTACAGAGATTTGATTGTATCTCTAATCTTCTTCCCCCTTCTCATATCAATAACTAAAATTAAAAAAAGGGGAATATCAACGCATCCGGAAAAAAACGATTGATCTCTATCAATAAACCTGCCAAAGACCCGAACCATAAAGCACTTACTACCGGTGCCACGGAGAGATATGTTTTTAGATCTCGCATTTTAAAAACTCCTCTTTCTTTATTCGTTATTCGTTATTGTAATTTTATTGTAATTTGTAATACATAATGGTAATACATATATGACCAGATGTGTATATGTAGTTAATGACTGACCGCCTGTATTTGTACGCGGAGTCCCTAATTAAAATTGAAATGTACAAAATAGATATTTCTAAAAAAAAAAATACGTCCATTTCTGCCTGAAATTCCTAAAA